TTAGTCTTGAATTGGGACCAAGACAACAAAAATTCTTCTCGCGAGGAGGTCCGTGCTTTCTTTGTTGAAGTAAGTACAAAGGGTTTGATTCGAGATTTCATAAGAATTGGCTTAGTGAAATCCCATATTTCGTATATAAGAAAAAGGAATAATTCGCCAGATTCGGGATTGATCTCTGCAGATCACAAGAATCCGTTTTATTCGATTTATCCCAAGGCTGGCATTCTTCAACAATCACTTAGACACAATCACGGAACTATTCGTATGTTCTTAAATAGAAATAAGGAATCCCAATCTTTGTTAATTTTATCATCATCTAATTGTTTTAGAATGGGTTCATTTAATCATGTAAAATATCACAATGTGATAAACCAATCAATAAAAAAAAATCCTCTAATTACAATTAAAAATTCGTCGGGCCCCTTAGGAACAGCCACTCAAATTTCGAATTTTTATTCGTTTTTGCCTTTACTAACTTATAATCAGATCTCTGTAATTAAATATTTGCAACTTGATAACTTAAAATATATTTGTCAAGTAATTAACTCTTATTTAATCGATGAAAACGGAAGAATTTTTAATCTCGATCCATACAATAACGTTGTTTTGAATCCATTCAAATTGAAGTGGTATTTTCTTCATCAAAATTATCATCATAATTATTGTGAGGAAACATCCACAATAATTAGTCTTGGACAATTTTTTTGTGAAAATTTATGTATAGCCAAAAAAGGACCACACCTAAAATCGGGTCAAGTTTTAATTGTTCAAAGGGATTCTGTAGTAATAAGATCCGCTAAGCCCTATTTGGCTACTCCTGGAGCAAAAGTTCATGGGCATTACAGAGAAATTCTTTACGAAGGGGATACATTAGTGACATTTATATATGAAAAATCGAGATCCGGTGATATAACACAAGGTCTTCCAAAAGTAGAACAAGTCTTAGAAGTCCGCTCGATTGAGTCAATATCGCTGAACTTAGAAAAGCGGATTAAGGGTTGGAACAAGTGTATAACAAGAATTCTTGGAATTCCTTGGGGATTCTTGATTGGTGCTGAGCTAACTATAGTGCAAAGTCGTATTTCTTTGGTTAATAAGATTCAAAAGGTTTATCGATCCCAGGGGGTGCAGATTCATAATAGGCATATCGAAATTATTGTACGTCAAATAACATCAAAAGTTTTGGTTTCCGAAGAGGGAATGTCTAATGTTTTTTTACCGGGAGAACTTATTGGATTGTTACGAGCAGAACGAACAGGGCGTGCTTTAGAAGAAGCAATCTGTTATCGAGCCGTTTTATTAGGAATAACTCGAGCATCTTTGAATACTCAAAGTTTTATATCCGAAGCCAGTTTTCAAGAAACTGCGCGAGTTTTAGCAAAAGCTGCTCTTCGGGGTCGTATCGATTGGTTGAAAGGCCTTAAAGAAAATGTTGTTCTAGGGGGGGTGATCCCCGCCGGGACCGGATTCAACATAGGAGTGGTGCATTGTTCACGGCAACATACCAACATTCTTTTGGAAAAAAAAACAAAGAATTTCTCTTTATTCGAGGGAGATATGAGAGATATTTTATTCTACCACAGGGAATTTTGTGATTCTTCTATTTGAAAATCTGACTTTTCTAGGATTTAATGATTTCTAATAGCGGATTCCTATTTTGAATTTCATTTTTTGTTGTTTGCTGTAGTCATTTGATTTGGTAATTTCACTAATAAAGATAATAATGAATACAAAAAAATGACTTGGTTCATGCATAAATGGCCATCCCCGGTACAAGAGAAGGTTCCATCGGAACAAATTTTTATTTTAGTTTTGGGTACCCCCCTTTTTAAGTGTGAAAAGAAATGACAAAAAGATATTGGAACATCGATTTGGAAGAGATGATGAGAGCAGGAGTTCATTTTGGACATGGTACGAGGAAATGGAATCCTAGAATGGCACCTTATATTTCTGCAAAGCGTAAAGGTATTCATATTATAAATCTGACTAGAACTGCTCGTTTTTTATCAGAAGCTTGTGATTTAGTTTTTGATGCAGCAAGTAGGGGAAAACAATTCTTAATTGTTGGGACAAAAAATAAAGCAGCTGATTTAGTGTCGCGGGCTGCAATACGGGCTCGGTGTCATTATGTTAATAAAAAATGGCTTGGCGGCATGTTAACAAATTGGTCCACTACAGAAAAAAGACTTCATAAGTTTAGGGACTTGAGAACTGAACAAAAGACAGAGGGATTCAACCGTCTTCCGAAAAGGGATGCAGCTGTGTTGAAGAGACAATTATCTCGCTTGGAAACATATCTAGGCGGGATTAAATATATGACGGGATTGCCTGATATTGTAATCATCATCGATCAGCAAGAAGAATATACGGCTCTTAGAGAATGTATCACTTTGGGAATTCCAACCATTTCTTTAATCGATACAAATTGTAATCCTGATCTCGCGGATATTTCTATTCCAGCAAATGATGACGCTATAGCTTCAATTCGATTCATTCTTAACAAATTAGTATTCGCAATTTGTGAGGGTCGTTCTAGCTATATACAAAATTCTTGATTAATAATAAGATAAATAAATCCATTTTTTTTTTGAGGGAGGGGCTCCCTGTATTTCGATTTAAAAAATCGGTTACTACTCCTGAATTGTACAAAAGAAAAAGAGAGAAAAAACTAGTGATATTGTGTGATTAGTTTAGTTGGTATCCAAAACTAAAATATAAAATTAAAGTAAATTAAGTAAAAAGAAAGGGGGGATCTTGAATCAAAATAATTTAAAGTTCTTATTTCTGTCAGAGGGCAATATGAATGTTTTATCATGTTCCATCAACACACTAATAAAAGAAGGTTTATATGAGATATCTGGTGTAGAAGTAGGCCAACATTTCTATTGGCAAATAGGGGGGTTCCAGGTCCATGCCCAAGTCCTTATTACTTCTTGGGTTGTAATTGCTATCTTATTAGGTTCCGCAGTTCTAGCGATTCGCAATCCACAAACCATTCCAACTGACGGCCAAAATTTCTTTGAATTTGTCCTTGAATTCATTCGAGACGTGAGTAAAACCCAGATTGGAGAAGAATATGGTCCATGGGTTCCCTTTATTGGAACCCTGTTTTTATTTATTTTTGTTTCTAACTGGTCAGGAGCCCTTTTACCGTGGAAAATTATCCAGTTACCTCAAGGGGAGTTAGCAGCACCAACGAATGATATAAATACGACGGTTGCTTTAGCTTTACTCACATCAGTAGCCTATTTTTATGCGGGTCTTAGCAAAAAAGGATTAGGGTATTTCAGTAAATACATTCAACCAACTCCAATTCTTTTACCCATTAACATCTTAGAAGATTTTACAAAACCCCTATCACTTAGTTTTCGACTTTTCGGAAATATATTAGCCGATGAATTAGTTGTTGTTGTTCTTGTTTCTTTAGTACCTTTAGTGGTTCCTATACCTGTCATGTTCCTGGGATTATTTACAAGCGGGATTCAAGCTCTCATTTTTGCCACTTTAGCTGCAGCTTATATAGGTGAATCTATGGAAGGTCATCATTAACTATTTTTTTTTTTCAAATTTTTTAGGTTAGCCCAATTATAGAATAGTTGGTTTACGTTATGTAAGAAACACTTGTATATGTGATATTTGATATTGACTAGGTATATATGAGTTAAAGATCTATATAATCTGAATCTGCCCTACTACTTTTGTGAATTTCAATTTAGATAGGGATTCGATTAGAAGTTCTTCCTTTTTATCTGTGAATTGGCTGAAAAAAGCATAAAAAAAAAACGAAGAATTCAAAGAATGGTTCACAAAAAAGAAATGGCATAATAAAGTCGTATATATATATTATGAATTAAAAAAAATCCCGTGGATATGAACTACTATCAAAGCAATTCTTATGATTCAATACTTTTCTTATATTATTTCAATTCAAGTTTTTGGTTATTTTGGCTGGATGAATCTTAGCGATTACTTAAATTAGAATTACGTCCTAAGTCATTGGATGATTGTATCATTAACTATTTCTTTATTTTGGTGTGAGGAACTTATCATGAATCCACTGATTTCTGCTGCTTCGGTTATTGCTGCTGGGTTGGCTGTTGGGCTTGCTTCTATTGGACCTGGAGTTGGTCAAGGTACAGCTGCGGGTCAAGCTGTCGAAGGTATCGCGAGACAACCTGAGGCAGAAGGAAAAATACGAGGTACTTTATTGCTTAGTTTGGCTTTTATGGAAGCTTTAACAATTTATGGCCTGGTTGTAGCATTAGCGCTTTTATTTGCGAATCCTTTTGTTTAATCCTAGAAATCACAAAATTCTGGATTTTTTTCGTAGTTTTTTTCATTCTATCAAGATTTAACTCCTACAATTATTCATTGAGACAACAATCCTTGGGAAGGACTAATTTGAGGATGGGGAATTAGCACATCGATTCGCTTTCTTCCTTCCCCTTATTCTTTTAGTTTAATAGAAAGTTTTTTTTAAGGAGTGTTGCGGAAAAAGGAGGTTTAGGTTTTTTGAACTTGATAGAAAACTTGGTCTCAAATTCTAGCTTAATTCTAATAAGTCTCATTATTATTATTGAAAATTAAAAATTTTGGAAAATAAATTTGTAAATAGAATAGGTTTTTGATTCTGTTTACAAAGATCCAAATAGGTAAATTAAATTATTAAATTCAAATTTCTTTTTATTGAAAATCAAAAGAATAAAAAAAAAAAAGGACAGAGTTCTTTTTTTATAGTTTAGCTAGAAGAGGAGATTATATGAACAATTTAACCGATTCTTTCGTTTACTTGGGTCACTGGCCATCCGCCGGGAGTTTCGGGTTTAATACCGATATTTTAGCAACAAATCCAATAAATCTAAGTGTAGTTTTCGGTGTATTGGTCTTTTTTGGAAAGGGAGTGTGTGTGAGTTGTTCATTTCAAGAATAGGCTGGATTCACCCAGCGGCACTATAACTAGGAAAGAGTGCATAATCCCGCGAATTCCTTCTGAATAAAAA